AAATGAATGAACCGCCAGGAGCTCGTATGAGAGTTGGCTTGACTGCCCTAACCATGGCGGAATATTTCCGGGATGTTAATGAGCAAGACGTACTTCTATTCATCGACAATATATTTCGTTTCGTTCAAGCAGGGTCCGAAGTCTCTGCCTTATTAGGCAGGATGCCTTCTGCAGTGGGTTATCAACCTACCCTTAGTACGGAAATGGGTTCTTTGCAAGAAAGAATTACTTCTACCAAAGAAGGATCTATAACATCGATCCAAGCAGTTTATGTACCTGCGGATGATTTGACCGACCCTGCTCCTGCCACGACATTTGCACATTTAGATGCTACTACAGTATTATCAAGAGGATTAGCTGCCAAAGGTATTTATCCAGCAGTAGATCCCTTGGATTCAACATCAACTATGTTACAACCTCGGATCGTTGGCGAGGAACATTATGAAACTGCGCAAAGGGTTAAGCAAACTTCACAACGTTATAAAGAACTTCAGGACATTATAGCTATTCTTGGGTTGGACGAATTATCCGAAGAAGATCGTTTAACTGTAGCAAGAGCACGAAAGATTGAGCGTTTCTTATCACAACCCTTCTTTGTGGCAGAAGTCTTTACTGGTTCTCCAGGGAAATATGTTGGTCTCGCAGAAACAATTCGGGGGTTTCAATTCATCCTTTCCGGAGAATTAGACGGTCTTCCCGAGCAGGCCTTTTATTTGGTGGGTAACATCGATGAAGCTACCGCGAAAGCTATGAACTTAGAAGAGGAGAGCAAATTGAAGAAATGACCTTAAATCTTTGTGTACTGACTCCTAATCGAATGATTTGGGATTCCGAAGTGAAAGAGATTATTTTATCTACTAATAGTGGACAAATTGGCGTATTACCAAACCATGCCCCCATTGCCACGGCTGTAGATATAGGTCTTTTGAGAATACGACTAAACGACCGATGGTTAACGGTAGCTCTTATGGGCGGTTTCGCTAGAATAAGTAATAATGAGATCACCATTTTAGGAAATAGTGCGGAAATTAGTACTGACATTGATCCACAAGAAGCTCAACAAACTCTTGAAATAGCTGAAGCTAACTTGAGTAGAGCTGAGGGTAAGAGACAAGCAATTGAGTCAAATCTAGCTCTCAGACGAGCTAGGACACGAGTAGAAGCTGTCAAAGTGATTTCCTATTAGTAGTCATCAATAAAAAGAGTTCTTTATTATACACTACACACTACATTTGGATTCCACAATTTGAACACAATGAAGTCTAATCTGATTAATCTGATGATAGAACAAAAAAAGAGGATGGGTAGAAAAACTTATTAGATACCATGGAATCCGGTATCTAATAAGTTCTACCTACTATTGGATTTGAACCAATGACTCCCGCCGTATGAAAGCAATACTCTAACCACTGGGTTAAGTAGGCCATTTATCACCACAAAAAGGGTCTCCATCACTTCGATGGATTATAGGTAAAATTTGTTTTCTAAGCAATATAAATCTTTTACCAGTAAACGTAAACGTATCAGAGAGTTATCATGTGGGGATTAGGGGATACCCTTCTTGACAAGAAATTGTCTCTATGTTAAAATAGTTATGACAAGGGCTATAGCTCAGTTAGGTAGAGCACCTCGTTTACACGTGCGCCAATGCTTTTCAAGGGAGCCAATTATGCAATGACCATAATTGATCTTTTTTAGAAGTCGATGTCTTACTCCGTAGATTCGAGAGAACAAGAGAAAAATAGCCTGACAAATATTTGGTTTGATCCGATTCAGGTGCGAATTCCGGTGCCAAATCAAATAGAACCTGCCATTGTAAGGTAAATGCCAGTCCATTCAATGCCAGGCATAATGAGTATAAGGATCTCACAAAAGAACCTCTTTTCGTCCTATGAGCTTTGAGGTGTATGAAGTCTCATATTGGACTCTTGCAGCGGAGCGATAGAGACTGCATTTCACTTAGGTTGATCTAGGCCGAAGGCAGACCTAAATCAAGGTCACCCTTCTTTGAAACACTTTGGTATTGCTCCTATATCAGGATACAAATAATGAATCAGAGCACATGGAGCCATCTCATTATCTTCTTATCTTTCTGTAAAGAAAAATATGGTGAACTAACTGATCTTTACATCAGTTGATGAAAGAGCCCAATGCAACAAAATGCATGTTGGGTCTTTGAAACAGTTCGAATCATTTCGATAATAATGAGTTTTATCTGTTTTACCGAGAAAGTCTACGGTTCGAGTCCGTATAGCCCTAATACATTCCTTTTTTTGTTTTGTATAGAAATTTGATTAGTAGTAGGAACAATAAAAGAAACACAATAATTCATTCCAACGGACCCAATTGGTATTTGTCAAATATCGGATCAAATACCCATCTATCTTCATCCACTTTCATGAATGAATTACATATGATATTTTTCCTGCCCATGATCAAAGAATTAGTGATACACTTTTTTTTTCTTTGGTATACCCAATCCCAGTCAATTTATGAAATG